ATCGAGATGTCCCATTTGAGAGAGTTGAAGGATTGGATTCAAGAACTTTCATGGCCCTGAAGTAAGAACCAGATGCCAGATATAGTTCCACCATAGAAACCCCCACGTTGAAATGGGCCCGGAGCGAGAAGAGGTACACGTTCGAGCAAGGATTGCTGGTTTCTCGAGACCAGGTGATCTAGATTCCTTTGGACAGTTGAGGTCCATAGAGAATTGTCCTAGAAAGTATGGATGCACGATTAAGCACTATTATGCCTTATGTAATATATATAAACTACTGTACATGCTTAATATTCATGGGGACTAGCAGTTAATGCACGATATACATAGTATGTCTTATGTAATATATATAAACTACTGTACATGCCTAATATTCATGGGGACTAGCAGTTAATGCACGATATACATAGTATGTCTTATGTAATATATATAAACTACTGTACATGCCTAATATTCATGGGGACTAGCAGTTAATGCACGATATACATAGTATGTCTTATGTAATATATATAAACTACTGTACATGCCTAATATTCATGGGGACTAGCAGTTAATGCACGATATACATAGTATGTCTTATGTAATATATATAAACTACTGTACATGCCTAATATTCATGGGGATATGGGTTAATAATTAATAGGTTGATTTTACATTACATGTCTTGGACGGTAATAATAGGGGGTTTTTACTTGGTTTGTTTTGTGGGAAATAAGGACATACTGGGCAAGCACAGTACGGGTATATGCAATATATGAATCATGGAAGTTGTGGGGTTGGTTTCTGGTATTGGCAAGGAATAGTTTAAGAAAGAATTTCAGCTTTGGGTGCTGATAGTGGGGCTGTTGCTTCTTCCTTGAAGTCTTAGGGAGGGTGTGTATTCTCCTTTTTTGGTTTACAAGACCAAGGTATTTATATACTACAAAGACTCTTCATTTTAGAAGGCGATTTTCGATAATGCCTGAAATGGGTATTAGGATTAGGAGGGTTGAGAAATATAGGACAGAGGCTAATTGACCGATTGTAATAAAAGGATGTTCTACGGGTTGGCCGCCAATTCATGTTAGGGTTAGGAGGTCTGCTACTAGGAGTCAGAATAAGCATTGGCTTAGTGGTCGGAACATTATTCCTCGTTGCTTGGAGGTGTGGAGGGTTGGGATTATTGCTAAGATTAGAATAGAGAGTACTAGGGCTAGTACTCCTCCTAGTTTGTTGGGGATGGATCGGAGGATTGCATATGCGAACAGGAAGTATCATTCGGGTTTGATATGAGGGGGAGTATTTAGAGGGTTGGCAGGGATGTAGTTGTCTGGGTCTCCTAATATATCTGGTAAGAATAGGACGAGTAGCATGAGTGTTAAGATTAATGCTAGGAGACCCAAGATGTCTTTGGTTGTGTAGTATGGATGGAATGGGATTTTGTCTGAATCAGATGTGATTCCTGAGGGGTTGTTAGATCCTGTTTCGTGGAGAAATAGAAGGTGTACTGCTGCTAGAGCTGAGATGATGAATGGGAGGATAAAATGGAAGGCAAAGAATCGTGTTAGGGTGGCTTTGTCTACTGAAAAGCCTCCTCAAATTCACTCTACCAAATTGGTTCCGATGTATGGGATTGCTGATAGGAGGTTAGTAATTACGGTTGCTCCTCAGAAGGATATTTGGCCTCATGGTAAGACATATCCTATAAAGGCTGTGGCTATGACCGCAAATAGTAGTATGATTCCAATATTTCATGTTTCCGAGAAGGTATAGGAGCCATAATATATTCCTCGTCCCACGTGCATGTATAGGCAGATAAAGAATATGGAGGCTCCGTTGGCATGTATGTACCGAATAATTCAGCCGTAGTTAACGTCACGACAGATGTGAGTGACTGATGAAAAGGCAGTCATTGTGTCTGATGTATAGTGTATGGCCAGGAAGAGGCCGGTTAGGATTTGTAGGATTAGGCAGACCCCTAGTAGGGAGCCAAAGTTTCATCATGCTGAAATGTTGGATGGGGTGGGTAAATCAATAAATGAGTGATTAATGATTTTGATAAGGGGGTGTGATTTTCGAATGTTGGTCATTAAGTTCTCGTAGTTGAAATACAACGATGGTTTTTCATATCATTGGTCATGGTTAGATTCCATGTGAGAATAATGATAACATACATTGTATTTATTCTAAGTACAATTTTTGTGGTGAGCTTTGTAAGTTTTTCTTCTAAGCCTTCACCTATTTATGGTGGGTTTGGTTTGATTGTGGCGGGTGGTATTGGTTGTGGTATTGTATTGAATTTTGGGGGATCATTCTTGGGTTTAATGGTTTTTTTAATTTATTTAGGGGGTATGCTTGTGGTATTTGGATATACTACGGCTATGGCTACTGAGCCTTATCCTGAGGCGTGGACGTCTAATAAGGCTGTATTAGGGATGTTTATTACGGGGGTGTTGGCAGAATTATTGACTGCTTGTTATATTTTAAAAGAAGAGGAGGTAGAGGTTGTGTTTAAGTTTAATGGTGCGGGTGATTGGGTAATTTATGATACAGGTGATTCAGGGTTTTTTAGTGAAGAGGCCATGGGAATTGCAGCCTTGTATAGCTATGGAACTTGGTTAGTGGTTGTTACTGGTTGGTCGCTGTTTATCGGTGTATTGGTGATTATAGAAGTTACTCGTGGTAATTAAGTAAGAGTAGGCTAAGGGTTAAGGTGATTATGAAAGATAAGAAGTAGAGTTTAACTAGTCCTTTCTGATTAGATACGGTAGTTGACATTTTTATTTGGAAGTAGGAGATGGATTTTGGTAATACATTTTCTAGTCAGATAGTGTCTAGTAGTATCGATGCGGATTTTTGGCTTATAGTTAGGCTTATTTTTGATGGGAGGCGGTGTATTACAGTTGGAAAATACCCTAGAAGGCTGGAAAACTTGAAGAGGTTTGAGGGATATTTGAATTTTAAGTTTTTGGTCGCGAGGTTGAGTTCTAATGCTAGGATAAAGCCTGTGATAGTCACGGCAAGAGCAGTTAGTTTCAGGTAATAGGGTATAGTCATTTGTGGGATGGTTGTTGGAGGGATATTATAAGAGATTAGGTATCCTGCAAAGATGCTTCCAATTAAGAGACGTTTAATGGAGTTGATGAGGTGGGTATTATTTTCATTGATTAGGTTCAAGGCGTTGAATCGTGGTTGTCCCAGGAGTACAAAGAATATAATTCGAGTGCTGTAGGCAGCTGTAAGGGATGTGGCAATGAGAGTAATTAGTAGGGCTCAGGCGTTGGTATACGACGTGTTGGCTGTCTCGATGATTAGGTCTTTGGAATAGAAACCTGTTAGGAAGGGTATACCTGTTAATGCGAGGCTTCCGATAATGAGGGAGGTGGTGGTAAAGGGCATTGGTTTATATAATCCGCCTATTTTTCGAATGTCCTGTTCGTCATTTAGGCTGTGAATAATTGATCCTGAGCATATGAATAATATGGCTTTAAAGAATGCGTGAGTGCAGATGTGTAGGAATGCGAGATAGGGTTGGTTAATTCCAATGGTTACAATTATTAGGCCCAGCTGGCTTGAGGTTGAAAAGGCAACAATTTTTTTGATGTCGTTTTGTGTGAGAGCACAGATGGCTGTGAACAGGGTTGTGATGGCCCCTAAGCATAGGGTGAAGGTTTGTATGGTTTTGTTTTGTTCCATAAGTGGGTGGAAGCGGATTAGTAAAAAGACTCCGGCTACGACTATTGTACTTGAGTGGAGTAGAGCGGAGACGGGGGTTGGGCCTTCTATGGCTGATGGTAGTCATGGATGTAGACCGAATTGGGCAGATTTACCTGTGGCTGCTAATAGGAGTCCTAGTAAAGGGATGTTTAAGTTTTTATGTTGGATGATAAAGATCTGTTGGAAGTCCCATGCGTTTAGGTTGGTAAGGAATCATGCTATGGCTATGATAAAACCTACATCCCCAATGCGATTGTAAAGGATTGCTTGTAGGGCAGCTGTGTTCGCGTCTGCTCGGCCATGTCATCACCCAATGAGTAAAAAGGATATAATTCCCACTCCTTCTCAGCCGATAAATAGTTGGAACAGGTTATTAGCGGTTACTAGAATTATTATGGTAATTAGAAATATGAGAAGATATTTAAAGAACTGGTTAATGCATGGATCTGAGTGTATATATCACATTGAGAACTCTATGATTGATCATGTGACAAATAGTGCTACGGGGATAAAGATGATTGAGAAGTAGTCTATTTTAAAGCTTAATGACAGTTTAAGGGTTTGAATTGACAGTCAGTGTCAGTTTGAGATGACTGCTTCCTGCCCTGAAGAGATAAATATTATGGTTGGGATTATGCTGATGGTGAAGGCGTAGGAGACTGTAGTTTTTACATAGTAGGGATACAGACTGTTTTTGTATAATTGGGTATTGGATATGATGATAGGTAGAAGTAGAATAAGTATTGTGGTTAATATAAATGGGGTAAATAGATTTATTACTTTTATTTGGAGTTGCACCAATTTTTTGGTTCCTAAGACCAATGGATTACTTCTATCCTATAAAAGTTGAAAAAGCCACGTTTTTATACGTGGGGGCATGAGTTAGCAGTTCTTGCATACTTTTTCGGTAAATAAGAAGGTTTGCACTTCCGTTATTAGACTCACAATCTAATGTTTTTATTAAACTATATTTACAATAAATGGGTCCTAATACAATTTTGGGGTTAAGTGATAAGAGGAGAAGGGGGAGTATATGTAGGGCTATTAGGGTGTTTTCTCGTGTAAATGATGGGTTAATATTTTTAATGTGATGTGTGTACTTACCTCGTTGGGTTGTAATGAGTATATAGAGAGAATACAGGGCTGTGATGATAATGTTTGTACCTATGAGGATAATGGTTATGTTGGATCATGAGAAAGAGGCTATTACTACAAATAGTTCTCCGATTAGGTTAATTGTGGGCGGTAGGGCTAGGTTTGCGAGGCTGGCTAGTAGTCATCAAGCAGCTATCAGGGGAAGAATAGTTTGTAAGCCTCGTGCTAGGATTATTGTTCGGCTATGTACTCGTTCATAGTTTGAGTTTGCAAGACAAAATAATATGGATGAAGTTAGTCCGTGGGCAATTATTAGGGCTGTGGCTCCTATGTAGCTTCAGGGTGTTTGGATTAGTACTGCTACAATTACTAGGGCTATATGGCTTACAGATGAGTATGCAATTAAAGATTTTAGGTCTGTTTGACGTAGACAAATAGAACTTGTTATAACTATTCCTCATAGGGATAGTATTATAAAGGGGTATGCTATTTGATTTGTTGTGGGGTTTAGTAAAATTGTGATGCGCATTATTCCGTACCCCCCTAGCTTTAATAATACGGCGGCAAGCACTATTGAGCCGGCGATAGGGGCTTCAACATGTGCTTTTGGCAATCAGAGGTGGAGTCCGTATAAAGGTATTTTTACTATAAATGCTATTATGCATGCTAGTCAGAGGAAAATGTTGGATCAGGTAGTTGAGATGGGTTTGGCTCAGTATTGAATGATTAAGAAGTTTAGGGTTCCTAGTGTGTGTTGGATATATAATAGTGCGACTAAAAGAGGTAATGAGCCTATTAGGGTATAAAATAGAAAATACAAGCCAGCATTTAGTCGTTCTGTTTGGTTGCCTCATCGGGTAATGATAATTAAAGTGGGGATTAATGTGGCTTCAAATAGAATATAGAATATAATTAGTTCTGTGGCGGTAAATGTTATGATCAAGAGGAGTTGTAGGAGGATGAGTATTGTAATATATAGTTTTTTTCGGGTTAAGGTTTCTTTTGATAGGTGTGATTGGCTGGCTACGAGTATTAGTGGCAGAAGTCATGTTGTTAATACCAGTAGAGGTGCAGAGAGTGAGTCTGAGAAAAATAATAATGAGAAGTTTAAGCTGTTATCACCTAGTTGATTTAGATGGGAGAGGCTAATAAGACTAATTAGTAGGCTGTAGGCTGTTGAGTTAATTCAGATTATGTTAGGTTTTGATAATCATGTTATTGGTATAAGCATAGCGGTGGGGATAATGATTTTTAGCATTGTAGGAGGTTTAGGTTTTGTACATAGTCGGTACCATATGTATTTGATACTATTACTAGCAGGGATAGGCCTAGTGCCGCCTCGCAGGCTGCAAATACTAGTAGAATAATAGGGGTTATGCTGGCTAGTGTAAAGTGATTGTTTAGAATTGCTACGGCCATTATAATAAATAGGGATAATATTATGCCTTCTAGACATAAGAGAGAAGATATTAGGTGGGATCGGTACATTAATAGTCCTATGAGTGACATGGTGAAGGCCAGGAAGATGTTAATGTAGACTATGGACATTTGATAATTATAGGATGAGCTATAATCTAATGAGTCGAAATCATTTGTTTTAGTTTAAACTAATTATCATATTCAGTTCATTCTAGTCCTTTTTGGGTTCATTCGTAGGCCAGGCTTGCGGCTAGCAGGGAGATTAGTAGAAGGGCTATAGTGAGTATGGTTGATAAATTGTTTGTTTGTGAGGCTCAGGGAAGAGGGAGTAGTAGTGCAATTTCTAGGTCGAACAGTAAGAATGTGATGGCTACTAAGAAAAATTTCATGGAAAAGGGTAGACGAGCAGATCCCATGGGGTCAAACCCACATTCATAGGGGCTTACTTTTTCTGCGTAAATATTTAGTTGGGGCAGTCAGAATGCGATGAGTACGAGTAATGTGGATAGAAGTGTGTTGGTGAGTAAGGCGAGTATTACGTTTATTATTCCTTTTCGGGCTATACCGAAACTGGTTGATTGGAAGTCAACTGTACTTGTTAATACTAAAGGAATAAGATCCTCATCAATAAATGGAAACGTATAAGAATAGTCAAACTACGTCTACGAAATGTCAATATCAAGCAGCGGCTTCGAATCCGAAGTGGTGGTTTGATGTAAAGTGATATTTTAGTTGACGTAAGAAGCATACAATTAGGAAAGTGGAGCCAATGATTACATGTAGTCCGTGGAATCCTGTGGCCATGAAGAAGGTAGACCCATAAATCCCATCTGAGATTGTGAATGATGTTTCGTAATATTCGGAGGCTTGGAGGAGTGTGAAGTAAACTCCTAGGGAAATTGTGATAAATAGTGCTTGGAGCATGTGTTTTCGGTTTCCTTCTATTAAACTATGGTGGGCTCAAGTGATTGATACTCCAGAGGCTAGAAGTACAGAAGTGTTAAGTAGTGGAACTTCTAAGGGGTTTAAGGGAATAATGCCTGTTGGTGGTCAGCATCCTCCTAGTTCGGGGGTTGGGGCTAGACTTGAGTGGTAAAAGGCCCAGAAGAAGCCTGCAAAAAAGAATACTTCTGAGACGATAAAGAGGATTATTCCATATCGAAGGCCTTTTTGGACAGTGGGTGTATGATGGCCTTGGAATGTACTCTCTCGAATGATGTCTCGTCATCACTGGTATATTGTTAATAGATTAGTAGTTATTCCAAGGGTTAATAATAGTGTTGAATTGTAGTGAAATCATATGGCTAGACCTGAGGTTATTAAGAGGGCTGAAAGGGCCCCTGTAAGTGGCCATGGGCTGGGGTTGACTATGTGGTATGCGTGGGTTTGGTGGGTCATTAGGTATTATCATGTAGATATAGGCTTACTAGTAGGGTGAAAACGTAGGCTTGGATTAGGGCTACAGCGAATTCAAGGATTGTTAGTAGGATAAGAATAATAAAAGTAATTAAGGCAACGGAAGTTGTAATGTTTATTAAGGCTAAAGTGGCCCCTCCAATTAAGTGTATTAGTAAGTGACCTGCAGTGATGTTAGCTGTAAGTCGTACGGCTAGGGCCATAGGTTGAATGAAGAGGCTAATAGTTTCGATAATTACGAGCATGGGGATTAGGGGAATAGGTGTTCCTTGTGGTAAAAAGTGGGCTAGGGATGCTTTAGTTTTATGGCGAAACCCGGTAATTACAGTGCCGGCTCATAGTGGAATAGCTATTCCTAAGTTTATTGATAATTGGGTGGTTGGGGTGAATGAGTGAGGTAGTAAGCCTAATAGGTTTGTTGATCCAATAAATAAGATGAGGGATATCAGTATTAGGGCTCAGGTTTGTCCTTTGTGATTGTGGATGGCCAATATTTGCTTCGATGTTAATTGTACTAGTCATTGTTGCAGTGAGATCAGGCGGTTATTAATTAGTCGGTTGGGTGATGGGAATAGAATGCTTGGGAATATAACAATTAAGATAACGATAGGCAGTCCTATTATTGTTGGGGTAGCGAAAGAGGCGAATAGATTTTCGTTCATTTTTTTTCTCAGGGATTAGATTGTTTTAGTGTAATTGTAGACTTGGGTTCTGGATTTGACGGATATAGATATTTTGAGATTTTTAGTTGGAATATGATAAATAGTGTTATAATTATTGATACAATAGTGATAAATCAAGTTGATGTATCTAGTTGTGGCATATCATTAAGGGGAGATCTAAGCTCCCAGTCTTTAACTTAAAAGGTTAACGCTTATTTAGCTTCTCAATGAACTTACAGTATAGATGCAGATCATTTTTCAAAATATGCTAGTGGGACTAGTTCGAGGACGATGGGCATGAAACTGTGGTTTGAGCCACAGATTTCTGAGCATTGACCATAGTATAATCCAGGTCGTGTGCCTATTAGGGTTGTTTGGTTTAGTCGACCTGGAATAGCGTCAGTTTTTAGACCTAGGGATGGGACAGCTCATGAGTGTAGTACGTCTTCTGATGAAATTAGTATGCGAATAGTTATTTCTATTGGTAAAACTACTCGGTTGTCAACTTCTAGTAGCCGAAGTTCTCCTGGTTTTAGCTCTTGGGTAGGGATTATGTAGGAGTCAAAGTTCAAATCTTCGTAGTCAGTGTACTCGTAGCTTCAGTATCACTGATGTCCTATGGTTTTAACTGTAAGGGAGGGGCTGTTGATTTCATCTATTATATAAAGAATTCGCAGGGAGGGTAGGGCAATGAGAATTAGGATGATGGCGGGCAGGATCGTTCAGATGGTCTCTACTTCTTGAGCATCTATTGTGCTTGTATGTGTAAGCTTGGTTGTTAGTATCAATGAGATAATATAGAGGACTAGCGAGCTAATTAGAAATACAATTATTAATGTATGGTCATGAAAGTGTAGGAGCTCTTCTATAATAGGAGATGTGGCATCTTGAAAGCCTAATTGTAGGGGATATGCCATGGAAGTATATAGGATTCAAGCCTATAATTTAACTTTGACAAAGTTATGTAATTATTTTACTAATACTTCTTGATTGAGAAAGACATAATGGTTATGGCATTGGCTTGAAACCAGTTAAAGAAGGTTCGATTCCTTCCTTTCTTATTTTAATAGTACATAAGTTGGCTCTTCAAATGTGTGGTAGGGAGGGGGACATCCATGTAGTCATTCGAGATTAGTTGTGGTCAATTCTACTATAGCCACTTCTCGCTTGGATGCAAAAGCTTCTCACACTATGAAAATTATTAGTATAACTGCCGTTAGTGAGATGAAAGAGCCTATTGAGGAAATTGTGTTTCAAGTCGTATATGCGTCTGGGTAGTCAGAATAACGTCGCGGCATTCCAGATAGCCCTAGGAAGTGCTGAGGGAAAAACGTTATGTTAACTCCCACAAATATAATTGTGAAGTGAATTTTTGCCCAAGTATTATCAAGAGTGTACCCTGAGAATAAAGGGAATCAATGGACGAAACCCCCTATAATAGCGAATACTGCTCCTATTGATAATACATAGTGGAAATGGGCTACTACGTAGTATGTATCGTGAAGAACGATATCTAGTGAGGAGTTCGCTAGTACAATCCCTGTCAAACCTCCTACGGTAAATAGGAAGATAAAACCTAAAGCTCATAGTATGGCGGGGGACCACTTAATATTACCTCCGTGAAGAGTAGCCAGTCAGCTAAATACTTTTACCCCAGTAGGAATGGCGATAATTATGGTAGCTGATGTAAAGTATGCTCGTGTATCTACATCTATTCCCACGGTAAACATGTGATGGGCCCATACGATAAAGCCCAGAAAGCCAATTGATATTATGGCTCAAACTATTCCCATGTAGCCAAATGGTTCCTTTTTACCTGAGTAATAGGTAACAATATGTGAGATTATTCCGAAGCCGGGTAGAATTAAAATATAGACCTCCGGGTGACCAAAAAATCAGAATAAGTGTTGGTATAAGATAGGATCTCCTCCTCCGGCAGGATCAAAGAATGTGGTATTTAGGTTTCGATCTGTTAATAGCATAGTAATTCCTGCTGCTAGGACTGGGAGTGATAGGAGTAATAGGACTGCAGTGATTAAAACTGATCATACAAAAAGGGGTGTTTGGTATTGAGATATGGCAGGAGGTTTTATATTAATAATAGTGGTGATAAAATTAATAGCACCCAAGATCGAAGAGACACCTGCTAGGTGGAGTGAGAAAATGGTTAGATCTACGGATGCTCCCGCATGAGCCAGATTACCGGCTAAGGGTGGATATACTGTTCATCCAGTCCCTGCTCCGGCCTCCACCATAGATGAAGCAAGTAGAAGTAAAAAAGATGGAGGAAGAAGTCAGAAGCTCATGTTATTCATTCGGGGGAATGCTATGTCAGGGGCTCCAATTATTAATGGGACCAATCAGTTACCAAACCCTCCAATCATAATAGGTATTACTATGAAGAAAATCATCACAAAAGCATGGGCAGTAACGACCACATTATAAATTTGATCATCTCCTAGTAGTGTGCCAGGTTGACCTAGTTCGGCCCGGATTAGGAGACTAAGAGCAGTTCCTACCATACCGGCTCAGGCACCAAATAGAAGGTAAAGAGTGCCAATATCTTTATGATTAGTTGAAAACAGTCAGCGATTTATGAACATAGGTAAAATGGCTGAGTAAGCATTAGACTGTAAATCTAAACACAGAGGTTTAAGCCCTCTTTTTACCAAGTCCTGCAGTGAATGTCATGTTGAATTGCAAATTCAAAGAAGCAGCCTGACGCTGCCGGGGCTTCTCCCGCCTTTTTTTTCTAGACGGCGGGAGAAGTGGATTGAAGCCAGTTGATTAGGGTATTTAGCTGTTAACTAAAATTTCGTGGGGTTGGAGCCCACCAATCTAGTGAGGACTTAGCTTAATTAAAGTGTTTGATTTGCAATCAATAGATGTGAGATAAGTTCTTGCAGTCCTTAAGGTGATTTAAAAGTGTGCAGAAGTTAAGTCTGTGGGGCTTACTTAGAGCTTTGAAGGCTCTTGGTCTAATTTAACCTAAACTTCTAATTCAGGATATATAGTATTGGTGTGAGTGGAAGTAGTATGGTTGATATTACGATTAGAGGGGGTATGAAGGTTATTTTTTTTGTGCATTCGAATCGTCATTTTATTTTTATGTTATTGTTTGAGGGAAATATAGTTAGTGCAGTGGTGTATGTTAGTCGTATGTAGAAATATAGGTTGAGCAGTGCTGTTATGGCTAGTAGTGTTGGTATTATAATTATTTCATTTTTAGTTAGTTCTTGGATGATTATTCATTTTGGAATGAAACCGGAAAGCGGGGGTAGGCCGCCCAGGGATATTATTAGTACTAGGATAAGTGAGGTGATTAAGGGGGTTTTATTTCATGTTTGTGACAGGGATGATGTTGTTGTGGTGGAGTTGTGTATAAATAATATAAAAGTGGTTAGTGTTATAATGATATAGATGATTAGGTTTAGGATTATTATTGTGGGGTTGTATATTGTGATAGCTGTTATTCAGCCTATATGGGCGATTGAGGAATATGCTATGATTTTTCGTAGTTGTGTTTGGTTGAGGCCTCCCCAGCCTCCAATTATAACTGATATGATGGATATTGTTAGGAGTAGGTTGGGGTTAATGGTGGGTGAGATTTGGTAGAGAATAGATAGTGGTGCAATTTTTTGTCATGTTAGTAGGATTAGGCCTGATGATATAGAAACTCCCTGTGTGACTTCAGGCACTCAGAAGTGGAACGGGGCTAGTCCTAGTTTTATCGCTAGGGCGGTTGTTATTATGATTGATGCTAGGGGGTTGAGGTCTTTTGACACGGTTCATTGTCCTGAGTGCAGTAGGTTGATGATAATTCCTATTATCAGGATTATGGAGGCGGTTGCTTGAGTTAGGAAATATTTTGTGGCTGCTTCTATGGCTCGTGGGTTATAGTTTTTTATTAGGATGGGGATAATGGCTAGTAGATTTATTTCAAAGCCGATTCAGACTATAAGTCAGTGGGAGGTTGTTATTACAATTATAGTTCCTGAGATAACGGTTAATATAATGGTGATAAAAATAGGGGGTTTGATTAGTATGGGAAGGGTATAAACCAACATTTTCGGGGTATGGGCCCGATAGCTTATTTAGCTGACCTTACTTTAGAATGTGGTGTAATAATGGTAGCACGAAGATTTTTGGATTCTTAGGATTAGGTTCGATTCCTATAATTCTAGAAATAAGAGGGTTTGAACCTCTATGTTTTACTCTATCAAAGTAACTCTTTTGTCAGACATATTTCTTATGTTTGAGGCGGGATGCTTGCTATGGTAATGGGCATTGATACGTGTCATATGCATAGGGCTAGGGTAAGAGGTAGGAAGTTTTTTCATAGAAGGTGTATTAGTTGGTCATATCGGAATCGTGGATAGGATGCTCGGATTCATAAGAAAGTGGTTGTTAGAAATAGGGTTTTTACTGTGAAGTTGATGGTATATAGTTCTGGTATGTAGGGGTTGTGGAATGCTCCGAGGAATAAGATTGTTGTAAGGATATTTATTATAATGATGTTAGCGTACTCTGCTAGAAAGAATAGGGCGAAGGGGCCTGCTGCGTATTCTACGTTGAACCCTGAGACTAGTTCTGATTCTCCTTCTGTTAGGTCAAATGGGGCCCGGTTGGTTTCTGCTAGTGTTGAGATAAATCATATTATGGCTAGGGGCCATGCGGGGATAATTAATCATATATGTTCTTGGGTAATGATTAGTGTAGCTAGTGTGAAGGATCCATTTATCAGCAATACTGATAAGAGGATGATGGCTAGGGTGACTTCATATGAGATTGTTTGGGCTACGGCTCGTAGGGCTCCGATTAGGGCGTATTTTGAATTTGAGGCTCATCCTGATCATAGGATGGAGTAAACGGCTAGGCTTGACATAGCTAACATAAATAGCACTCCCAGGTTTATGTTGATAAGTGGGTATGGTATGGGTAGTGGAATTCACATGGTTAGGGCTAGTGTGAGGGCTAGAATTGGTGCTATAATGAATATGAATATGGAGGATGTGAGGGGTCGGAGGGGTTCTTTGGTGAAGAGTTTTACGGCGTCTGCGATAGGTTGGAGTAGGCCGTATGGTCCTACGACATTTGGTCCTTTGCGGAGTTGTATGTAGCCTAGTACTTTTCGTTCAACTAAGGTGAGGAAGGCTACAGCGAGGAGAATGGGGATAATTAGTGAGAGGATATTGATTATGAACATGTTGTTAAGGAGAGGAATTGAACCTCTGATAATAAAAGCTTAAGTTTTATGCAGTTACCGGGCTCTGCCACCCTAACAAACCCGAGCTCTACGGGTGTAATTGGATAAACTGTCTAGATTGAGATTATATCATCTATTAGGTTAAGGGCGCTTTGGTAAAGTGGGCCCTATTTCTCTTGTCCTTTCGTACTGGGAGAAATTATTTAATAGATAGAAACCGACCTGGATTACTCCGGTCTGAACTCAGATCACGTAGGACTTTAATCGTTGAACAAACGAACCTTTGATAGCTGCTGCACCATCGGGATGTCCTGATCCAACATCGAGGTCGTAAACCCTATTGTCGATATGGACTCTGAAATAGGATTGCGCTGTTATCCCTAGGGTAACTTGTTCCGTTGATCAAACTTTTGGATCAATAAGTGATGTAATACTTTCGACTGGTTAGTCTTGATTTAAATCACTCGGAGGTTGTTCTGTTCTCCGAGGTCACCCCAACCTAAATTGTCGGCCCATATAGAGGTTTGTTGTTCCTGTCGGTTGAAATTAATGGGTCTCTTTGGGTCGGTTAATTAAAGCTCCATAGGGTCTTCTCGTCTTATTGTTGTATTCCCGCCTCTTCACGGGAAGGTCAATTTCACGGATTGGAAGTAAGAGACAGTAAAGCCCTCGTGTGGCCGTTCATACAAGTCCCTATTTAAGGAACAAATGATTATGCTACCTTTGCACGGTCAGGATACCGCGGCCGTTTAACTAGTGTCACTGGGCAGGCAGTGCCTCTAATACTAGAAATGCTAGAGGTGATGTTTTTGGTAAACAGGCGGGGCTTGTGTTTGCCGAGTTCCTTTTACTTCTTTTAATCTTTCCCTAAATTTGCATGCCTGTGTTGGGTTAACAATTAGTTTGATATTGTGTTTATGGTTAGGCTGTACATATCTTGTTGTTAACTATCAGTGGTTATCCGTTCTGATATAAACTTATGCAGGGAGAAATATTTCTTGTTGCTCATATTAGCATTATTGCTTCTATTATTAAATAGATTAGCCCAGTTTTAAATTAGGAGTTAGTTGCATTTTTTGACATTAAGATGTTTTGATTGTTGAGCTTGAACGCTTTCTTAATTGATGGCTGCTCTTAGGCCAACTATGGTTTACAATTATGCTTACTCTCTAATAAAGGCTGTATCCTAATTCTAAAAAGCTGTACCTTTTTAGACTATATTTTAAACTTACATTAGAATTATGGGTTTTTGAGGTAAGTTTAAAGTTGAACTAAGATTCTATTCTGGGCAACCAGCTATCACCAGGCTCGTTAGGCTTTTCACCTCTACCCACAAATCTTCTCACTATTTTGCAACATAGACGAGTTCATCCTGTAATAGATTGTTCATGGGTAGCTCGTCTGGTTTCGGGGGACCTAGCTGAAGTTCTCTTTGTTAGGCTATTCTAGCTAACTCATTATGCAAAAGGTACAAGGGGTAATCTTTGCTGTGTGGTGCTTTTAATTTTATCTTTCATCTTTCCCTTACGGTACTTTCTCTATAGCGCCAAGTTAAATTTCTATCTCCTATACTTTTTGAAGTAACTAAATGTTTTATTTTATTTTCTAGTGTTAGTTGGGTTTATGGGTGTTTGGGCTAGTTTTGGCTCAAGATGGTCAGTTTGATGTGAAATCTTCTGGGTGTAAGCCAGATGCTTTGTTTAAGCTACATCTTGTTATCCAAGCACACTTTCCAGTATGCTTACCTTGTTACGACTTGTCTCCTCTTGTGGGTGTGGTAGGTTAAATAGGTTTTTTTGGATACTATCACTTGAGGAGGGTGACGGGCGGTGTGTGCGTGCTTCATGGCCCGATTCAATTGAGCTCTCTATTCTCAAATTTACTACTAAATCCTCCTTTAATACTTAGTTTCATAAGGATTTTCGTGGGTGTTCTAGTTTTAGAAAATGTAGCCCATTACTTCCCATCTCATGGGCTACACCTTGACCTAACTTTTTTGTGTTAAGATACTTGTGCTTACTTTTATTCCTTTTTAGGGTTTGCTGAAGATGGCGGTATATAGGCTGAATTAGCAAGAGATGGTGAGGTATATCGGGGTTTATCGATTATAGAACAGGCTCCTCTAGAGGGATGTAAAGCACCGCCAAGTCCTTTGAGTTTTAAGCTGTTGCTAGTAGTTCTCTGGCGGATAGTTTTGTTTGAGTTAACTATCTAGGTTTAGGGCTAAGCATAGTGGGGTATCTAATCCCAGTTTGGGTCTTAGCTATCGTGTGATCGGAGATATTAAAGTTACTTTCGTGCTGTATTTTTATGTTAACTGTAGCTTTTTACGGCCTAGTTAAGGTTTAACTTTAGTATTGTTTTTTCTCTATAACACGCTTTACGCCGTGGGTCTATTAGTTTGGGTTAATCGTATGACCGCGGTGGCTGGCACGAAATTTACCAACCCTTGTTTAATATAGCTTAGTCAAACTTTCATTCATAGCTTAATTTTTATCACTGCTGTGTCCCGTGGGGGTGTGGCTGAGCAAGGTGTTATGAGCTACTATGGTTGTGCGCTTGATACCAGCTCCTTTAGGTCACTGGGTGACCTAGAGGGCATTTTCACCGGGATGCGGAGGCTTGCATGTGTAATCTTATTAATAACTAATGGAAAGGCCAGGACCAAACCTTTGTGTTTATGGAGTCTGGTGACTCATCTAGGCATTTTCAGTGCCTTGCTTTACGTGTTTAAGCTACATTAACTGGGGTATAGGGTTAATTTGGTTATGTGAGGTGTTGCTCAATAGGGGTGAGTTAGAGGTCAGGTTGGCGTATCTATAGATAACTGCGAACAGAGTTATGATTTAGTACTGATAGCTAGTAATGACAGGGGATTGGTAAAGCTTATAAGCGTTTTAGACCTTATGTTTAGGTACGGTCTAGTCTTGTTTTTGGGGTTTGGCAAGACATAAATAGGCACGTATTATTATAAGTAAGGTTAACGGGGGGTAAGGGGGGTTTGATTAAGCTAGTTGTTTACTAAATCAAAGTGTTTGCATGTGTATACGTGTATACGTGTATACGTGTATACGCGTACGTGTACATGTATACGTGTGCGTGTACGTGTATACGTGTATACGTGTACGTGTATACGTGTACGTGTATACGTGTACGTGTATACGTGTACGTGTATACGTGTACGTGTATACGTGTATACGTGTATACGTGTGTACGTGTATACGTGTGTACGTGTATACGTGTGTACGTGTGTACGTGTGTACGTGTACGTGTATACGTGTATACGTGTGTACGTGTGTACGTGTGTACGTGTATACGTGTGTACGTGTATACGTGTGTACGTGTATACGTGTGTACGTGTATACGTGTATACGTGTATACGTGTACGTGTACGCGTATACGTGGGTGCGCGCACGCCGTGTCCTGTGAGACTTAGGAATTTAAGTATATGTCCTGTGACCATTGACTGAATAACACCTTGACTGTTAATCCGTGTGGAGACCCCGCATAGAGAATAAGCCCAGCTACAATATATTTGACTGAGTCAGGACCTTTAGGTCATAGCTGAATCATAGCAAGTTCGACCCCTAAAAATTAAAAGATACCAAATGCATGACACCACAGTTATGTGTGATCATGGGCTGATTAGTCATTAGTCC